GACTTTCACTTTTTGAACCCGTTTTTAAAAAACTACAAAAAAAAAGTAGAAAGTTAAAAAAAAAGTGTTTTCTAGGTATAAAAAGTTTAAAAGAAAGAACAGAATTTTTTCTAAATAAAAATCTTTTAAACGAAACGACAAAAAAGCTCATTAAAAACATTCTTTTTTTTAAAAAACTATTAAAAGAAATTTCAAAACGAAAAAGAATTCCATTTTTTGGATTTCGAAAAATATATGAATTGAATGAAATTCAAAAAGATTCAATTCTAAAAAACAGAGTAATTCAGGAATCATCTATTCAAATTCAGTCTATAAGTTGGTATTCATTGACAGAAAAAAAAATGAAGGATCTAACTGATAGAACAAGTGAAATTCGAAATACAATAGAAAAAATTACAAAAGACAAAAAAAATAAAAAAATATTTTTAACGCGCGAAAAAAATATTAGCCTTAAAAAAAAAAATTATGATCATAAAAGCTTAGGATCCACAACAAAAAAATTGCAAATATTAAAAATAAGACATGCTTCAGTCATTCGTAAATCACATTATCTTATAAAAATGTTTATTGAAAAAATATACATAACTATTGCTTTGTGTATAATAAATATCACCAAAATCCGTACACAAGTTTTTCATAATTCAAAAAATAATTCAAAAAGTTTTGATAAATACGTTTATTATAATAAGGAAAATAAAAAAAAAATTCATGGAACAAATATAAATACAATTCGCTTTATTTCGACTACTAGAAAGTTACTTTCTAATAAAAATCTTGTTAATACTAAATCAAAAAACTTTTGTAACCTATCCTTAGTGTCTCAAGCCTATGTATTTTACAAATTATCACAAACCCAAATTATTGACTTCTATAAGTTAAGATCGGTTCTTGAATATCATGGAACTTCTCTTTTTCTTAAAAATGAAATCAAAGATTTTTTTGGAACACAGGGAATATTTAATTCAGAATTAAGATATACAAAACTTAGCGACTCTATAACGAATCCATGGAAAATTTGGTTAAGGACTTATTATCAATATGATTTACCTCACATTAGATGGTCTAGATTAATATCAAAAAAATGTAGGAATAAAACAAATCACCCTGGTATGTCTTATAATAAAGCTTTAATCAAAGAGAATTCATATAAAAATGACCAATTAATTTATGAAAAAAAACAAAAAGATTTTGAAGCGGATTTATTATTAAATCAAAAAGAAAAATTAAAAAAAAACTCTAAATACGATCTTTTAGCATATAAATCTATTAATTCGGAAGATAAGAAGAACTCATATATTTATGGATCAACATTAGAAGTAACTAATAAAAAAGATTATTTTTTTAATTACAACGCACGTAAACGAAAATTCTTTGATACGTTGGAAGGTATTCCTAGGAATAATTATCTCGGAGAAGATGATATTATGGATATGGATAAAAATCCAGATAAAAAATATTTTGGCTGGAGAATTTTAAATTTTTGTCTTAGAAAAAGAGTCGATATTGAATCCTGGATCGATACCGGAACCAAGAATAATAAAAATATTAAGATTGGAACTCATAATTATCAAACTAATAATTATCAAATAATTGATAAAATTGATACGAAAGATCTTTTTTATCTTACAATTCATCAAGATCAAAATTTGAACCCATCAAAAAATATAAATATTTTTTTTGATTGGATGGGGATGAATGAAAAAATATTAAGGCATTCGATCTCTAATCTGAAATTTATGTTCCTCCCAAAATTTGGGATACTCTATGATATATATAAGATGAAACCGTGGATCATACCAATCAAATTACTTCTATTAAGTTTTAATAAAAATAGTATAAAGAAAACCATTAAGAGAAAGAAAAAAGAGGATCTTTTTATATCATCCACGAAAAAAAATTTTCTTAAATTAGAGAATCAAAATAAAGAATTCGAGGACCAAGCAATTTTTGGATCAATTTTTTCAAAGCCCGAAAAAGATCTTAAGGAAGATTATGTAGGATCAGACTTAGATACGAAAAAGAGTAAAAAAAACAGGCAATATAAGGTTAATACAAAAGTGGATCTTTTTTTCTTCCTAAAAAGATATTTACGTTTTCAATTAAGATGGGAAAATTCTTTATCTTTAAATCAAAGAATAATTAATAATATCAAAATATATTGTCTCTTGCTAAGACTGATAACGCCAAAAGAGATTGTTATCTCTTCTATTCAAAGAGAAGAAATGAGTCTAGATATTATGATAATCCAAAAAGATTTAACTTTTACAGAAGTGATGAAAAAAGCAATATTGATTATTGAACCAATTCGTCTGTCTGTAAAAAATGATGAAAAATTTCTTATGTATCAAACTATAAATATTTCGTTGATTCACAAAAGTAAACAACAAATTAATCAAAGCTACGGAAACAAAAGTTATGTTGATAAGAACTATTTTGCTAAATACATTTCAAGACATCAAAAGGCGGCTAGAAAGAAAGACAAAAATTGTTATGATTTGTTTGTTCCTGAAAACATTTTATCCCCTAAACATCGTAAAGAGTTGAGAATTGTAAGTTCTTTCAATTCAAAAAACAAAGGGGGTATTCATAGAAATACAGAATTTTGTAACGAGATTCAGACAGAAAACTACGACTACATTTTGGATGATAAAAGCAAAAGAGATAAAAATAAACTAATTAAATTAAAATTCTTTCTTTGGCCAAATTATCGATTAGAAGATTTAGCTTGTATGAATCGCTATTGGTTTGATACTACTAATGGCAGTCATTTCAGTATGATAAGGATGCATATGTATACACGATTTAAAATTAATTATTAGTTAATGGTAAATTTTTCATATAAACCGATGGGAATCGAATCTGATACTGAGTCTGATCTAATATAAAAACAAAAAGATGCCTATTGTTTTATATTCCGGTCTGATGAATGATAGTAATTTAACAATGTATCAATTAGATCTAAAAATAAATCTAAAAATGAATTAACAAAATCTTTTCGCTATTTTAATAAAATTTTATCTTTTGTACATGTTCTTTTGTAAATGCAAAATAGACCTTCTTTTTGTACCTTATATCCTAGTGAAATTAAAAAAATGGATTAAATTCGAAATTTTATTTGAGAAAATTCATATTTCATATTCGAAATTAAGATTCTATTAGGATAGGCCGTATTCAAAATAAATTATCATTCTTATTATTACCGATCAACAAAACAATTTTTAAAGTAAAAGAGGCTCTATGGTAAAAACTCCATTCATCTCAGTTAGTTCCGAAGAAGAAAACAGAGGATCCGTTGAATTTCAAGTAATAGGTTTCACTAATAAGATACGAAAACTGACTTCCCATTTGGAATTACATAGAAAAGATTATTTATCTCAAAGAGGCCTACGAAAAATTCTAGGAAAACGCCAACGGTTGCTGTCTTATTTGTCAAAGAAAAATAAAATACGTTATAAAGAATTAATTAATCAGTTAAATATTCGAGAACCAAAAACTCGTTAATTTGAGGAGCCTTTTTAAATTATCCGATTTATTCGATCTTGAATTTTGATGAACTTTTTTAGTTTTCAGTAATTTATGGAAAATGAATCCCGTAAAACCTATGAATGTACCGTCTACAAGAAAAGACCTCATGATAGTAAATATGGGCCCTCACCATCCATCAATGCATGGTGTTCTTCGACTCATAGTTACTCTAGATGGTGAAGATGTTATTGACTGTGAACCGATATTAGGTTATTTACACCGGGGGATGGAAAAAATAGCAGAAAATCGAACAATTATACAATATTTGCCTTATGTAACGCGTTGGGATTATTTAGCTACCATGTTTACAGAAGCAATAACTGTAAATGGACCAGAACAATTGGGAAATATTCAAGTACCTAAGAGAGCCAGCTATATCAGAGTAATTATGTTGGAGTTGAGTCGTATAGCTTCACATCTGTTATGGCTTGGCCCGTTTATGGCAGATCTTGGTGCACAAACTCCTTTCTTCTATATTTTCCGAGAAAGAGAATTAGTATATGATCTATTCGAAGCTGCCACCGGTATGAGAATGATGCATAATTATTTTCGTATTGGAGGAGTAGCGACCGATCTACCTCACGGCTGGATCGATAAATGTTTTGATTTCTGCGATTATTTTTTAACAGCGGTTACTGAATACAAAAAACTTATTACACGAAATCCCATTTTTTTAGAACGGGTTGAAGGAGTAGGTATTATTGATGATGAAAAAGCAATCAATTGGGGTTTATCAGGACCTATGCTACGAGCTTCCGGGATCGAATGGGATCTTCGTAAAGTTGATCATTATGAATATTATGACGAATTTGATTGGGAAGTCCAATGGCAAAAAGAAGGAGATTCATTAGCTCGTTATTTAGTCCGAATCGGCGAAATGACAGAATCCATAAAAATTATTCAACAAGCTTTGGAGGGAATTCCAGGAGGGCCTTATGAGAATTTAGAAACCCGATGTTTTGATAGAGAAAGGAATTCAGAATGGAATGATTTTGAATATCGATTCATTAGTAAAAAAGCTTCGCCTACCTTTGAATTGCCGAAACAAGAACTTTATGTGAGAGTTGAAGCCCCAAAAGGAGAGTTGGGAATATTTCTAATAGGGGATCGAAGCAGTTTTCCTTGGAGATGGAAAATTCGCCCGCCGGGTTTTATCAATTTGCAAATTCTTCCTCAGTTAGTTAAAAGAATGAAATTGGCTGATATTATGACGATATTAGGTAGCATAGATATAATTATGGGAGAAATTGATCGTTAAAATGATAATGGATACAACAGAAGTACAAGATATCAATTCTTTTTCCAGATTGGAATTAATAAATGTAAAAGAAATCTATGAAATTATATGGGCGCTTGTCCCTATTTTTACTCCTTTATTGGGAATCACAATAGCCATACTAGTAATTGTGTGGTTAGAAAGAGAAATATCCGCAGGAATACAACAACGTATTGGACCTGAATACGCCGGTCCTTTAGGAATTCTTCAGGCTCTAGCAGACGGAACAAAACTACTTTTCAAAGAGAATCTTTTTCCATCTAGAGGGGATACTCGTTTATTCAGTATCGGACCATCTATAGCAGTCATATCAATTTTACTAAGCTATTCAGTAATTCCTTTTGACTCTCGCCTTGTTTTAGCCGATCTAAATATCGGCGTTTTTTTATGGATTGCCATTTCAAGTATTTCTCCCATTGGACTTCTTATGTCAGGATATGGATCAAATAATAAATATTCCTTTTTAGGTGGTCTACGAGCTGCTGCTCAATCAATTAGTTATGAAATACCATTAACTTTATGTGTGTTATCAATATCTCTACGTGCGATTCGTTGAAACATAAAACTTTTCCTATTCCCTTCTTTCGAGAAAAGAGTTGAAATGAATTGAATAGATATCTTCTTTTTTATTCATTATTCGAGTTGATGAACTAAATCAGATAGTTATATGAGTGAAATAAAACAGCTTATAGATTTGCAGTAAAAATATTGAATCTCATTTCCTATGTACAAGAGTAAAGCGGAAATAAACATAAGCGGAAGAGATCGTTCATTTTCCCCAAGATTGATTGATTAGTCATTCTAACTTGAAGCGGGTTCAAAAAATCAACCATATTGAGTTTTTACTATCTTTTGTATGTATTACTACTATGACATGATAGAGAGATTACTAGGGAGATTGAGAAAAATTGGTTGGATGGTTAGGCACACCAAGATACACAAAGGATTTGTGAGTTAAATTGTGTAAATTATCCGAGGGGTTTCGGCATAACAGAAAAAAAAAAAAAAAGAACTAATTGGGGCTTTACGTTGGTAGAAATGATCAAGGCCGTACCCCCCAAGATTCCGATCCCGAGTATACTCCTATCCACCGATTAACAAAATGGCTATTAGGAACGAAATAATCCTTTATTTTATTTATCAAATAAATCTTTTTTTCTTAGAAAGAAGAATTGGAACAAAATTTTTTTCTTAGAAAGAAGAATTGGAACAAAAAGAAAGAAAATAAATTCCCCTTTTTTTTTTATGAACTAATGAAATGACAAATTCTTTGTCGTAATCAAAAAGGGATCGGGTGAATCATCTATTGATATTTCTCCGAGGAGTATTTTATTGAAGGATTAAGTTATTACTCAACAAAAAAAATTTCAAATTTTTAAAGGATGAGATCAATTCAGAAGTCATTTTTTCTTATAACAGATAGAATTTCCTTGGTCTAATTTTTGGACGTCGAATAAATATAAATTTTTATCCTATATAGCCTATAAAACATATCAAGATAAAAAATACGACCAGGTCCTTAAATTTATTTATGATCTTCGAGGAGCCGTATGAGGTGAAAATCTCATATACGGTTCTGTAATAGCGATGGGAACAGTGATGTTATCACCGACTATAATTATCTAACAGTTCAAGTACGGTTGATATAGTTGAGGCACAGTCAAAATACGGTTTTTGGGGGTGGAATTTGTGGCGTCAACCTACAGGGTTTATAGTTTTTCTAATTTCTTCCCTAGCCGAATGTGAGAGATTGCCTTTTGATTTGCCAGAAGCAGAAGAAGAATTAGTAGCCGGTTATCAAACCGAATATTCAGGTATCAAATTTGGTTTATTTTATGTTGCTTCCTATCTAAACCTATTAGTTTCTTCGTTATTTGTAACAGTTCTTTACTTTGGCGGTTGGAGTATTTCGATTCCATACATATCCGTTCCTGACCTTTTTGAAATAAAGAAAGCGGGTGAAATTTTTGAAAGGGCAATTGGTATCTTTATTACGTTGGCTAAAACTTATTTGTTCTTGTTTATTCCTATTACAACAAGATGGACTTTGCCTAGGTTAAGAATGGACCAACTATTAAATCTGGGGTGGAAATTTCTTTTACCTATTTCTCTCGGTAATCTATTATTAACAACCTCTTTCCAACTACTTTCACTCTAAAGTAATACTATACTTATAACTTGTTTGAAACAAGAGAAAGAAACAAACATAAAATTTTTCATAAATTTTCACTATATGTTTCCTATGGTAACTGGATTCATGAATTATGGTCAACAAACAATACGAGTTTCAAGGTACATTGGTCAAAGTTTCATGATCGCCCTATCGCACGCAAATCGTTTACCTGTAACTATTCAATATCCTTATGAAAAATTAATCACATCAGAGCGTTTCCGCGGCCGAATCCACTTTGAATTTGATAAATGCATTGCTTGTGAAGTATGTGTTCGTGTATGTCCTATAGATCTACCCGTTGTGGATTGGAAATTTGAAACGGATATTCGAAAGAAACGACTGCTTAATTACAGTATTGATTTTGGAATTTGTATATTTTGTGGGAACTGTGTTGAGTATTGTCCAACAAATTGTTTATCAATGACTGAAGAATATGAACTTTCTACTTATGATCGTCATGAATTGAATTATAATCAAATTGCTTTGGGTCGTTTACCAATATCAGTAATCGACGATTATACAATTCGAACAATCTTGAATTCACCTCAAATAAAAAACGAATAAACCTGTGGGATAAAGAATAAGATTAGTACAATAATTGTATCTACATCAATTCACACTTTTTTGTATTTAATTCACTTCAAAATTTCATAATTTTTTCCTGGTGGGGTCAATAAGGTCATGAAAAACTATTTCGATTTTTTTTCTCTTATTTATTTTACGTAAAATGGATTTGCCGGGACCAATACATAATTTTCTTTTAGTCTTTCTGGGATCGGGTCTTCTATTAGGAGGTCTAGGAGTAGTATTATTCAACAATACAATTTATTCTGCCTTTTCATTGGGATTAGTTCTTGTTTGTATATCTTTATTCTATATTCTATCAAACTCCCATTTTGTTGCTGCTGCGCAGCTCCTTATTTATGTAGGAGCTATAAATGTTTTAATCATATTTGCTGTGATGTTCATGAATAGTTCAGAATATTCAAAAGATTTTAATCTTTGGACTGTTGGGAATGGAATTACTTTACTGGTTTGTATAAGTATTTTTGTTTTACTAATTACTACTATTCCAGATATATCATGGTATGGTATTATTTGGACTACAAGATCAAACCAAATTATAGAACAAAATTTGATAAATAATAGTCAACAAATTGGAATTCATTTATTAACAGATTTTTTTCTTCCATTTGAACTTATTTCGATAATTCTTTTAGTTGCTTTGATAGGTGCAATTGCTGTGGCTCGTCAATAAGAAATCTTTAGAACTAGCAACAGAAATTAAAACTAAACTTTGTGTTATCTTATCCATTTATCTTCAATTTTATTCTATATTGAAGATTGTTGGCGTATAAAATTGAAATTCTTTTATTTGATCGATTAGCAATATAGTCCTTTGTTTTTTTTTCAATCAAATCTGTTCAATTCTTGTTCATATTGAAATAAATCGAAATTAATAAGGAGTTGGTCAATGATATCCGAACATCTACTTGTTTTGAGTGCCTATTTATTTTTTATCGGTATCTATGGATTGATCAGGGGCCGAAATATGGTTCGAGCCCTTATGTGTCTGGAACTTATACTGAACGCAGTTAATATAAATTTCGTAACATTTTCTGATTTTTTTGATGGTCGCCAATTAAAAGGAAATATTTTCTCAATTTTTGTTATAGCTATTGCAGCCGCTGAAGCAGCTATTGGACCTGCCATTGTTTCATCAATTTATCGTAATAGAAAATCAACTCGTATCAATCAATCCAATTTGTTAAATAAATAGTATTAATTTATGGTACCTAACGTATCGAATCATGTTTGACGTATATAATCGTGTTTGCGAAAATGTAATAAATAAATAAAAGTTTCTCTCACGAGTCGCTCTAGAATTGGTTTTCAAATTCTACTAAATCATTGATTCATCTTATGATTCATTTAAAAATTTTTAATTTCCTAGATTGAAAATTTATGACATTCAAAAATTTATAGATCCAATGTCACACTCAGTAAAGATTTATGATACATGTATAGGGTGTACTCAATGTGTCCGAGCCTGCCCCACCGATGTATTAGAAATGATACCTTGGGACGGATGTAAGGCTAAACAAATTGCTTCGGCTCCAAGAACAGAGGACTGTGTTGGCTGTAAGAGATGTGAATCCGCCTGTCCAACCGATTTCTTAAGTGTTCGAGTTTATTTATGGCATGAAACAACACGAAGCATGGGTCTAGCTTATTGATACCGTTTAGAAACCCCCACTTGAATATATTTGATTCATTTTTTATCGACAAAAACCCGTACTCGAAAACACAATATTATTATGTTTTCGAGTACGGGTTTTCTAGTCCAAGTGTATCTTGCCTTTACCATGAATTATTTTCCTTGGTTAACAATATTTGTAGTTTGGCCAATATCCGCGGGTTCCTTAATTTTCTTTCTCCCTCATAAAGGAAATAAGGTAATTAGACAGTATACTTTGTTTATATGTACCCTAGAACTCCTTTTAATGACCTATGTGTTCTATTACCATTTCCAATTGGACGATCCATTAATGCAATTGACCGAGAATTATAAATGGATCAATTTTTTTGATTTTTACTGGAAATTGGGAATAGACGGACTTTCTATAGGACCCATTTTACTGACAGGATTTATCACCACTTTAGCTACTTTAGCGGCTTGGCCGGTTACACGAAATTCTCGATTATTCCATTTTCTCATGTTAGTAATGTATAGTGGTCAAATAGGATCATTTTCTTGTCGAGATCTTTTACTTTTTTTCATCATGTGGGAGTTAGAATTAATTCCCGTTTATCTACTTTTAGCTATGTGGGGGGGAAAGAAACGCCTGTATTCAGCTACAAAGTTTATTTTGTACACCGCGGGAAGCTCCATTTTTTTATTAATAGGAGTATTTGGTCTCGGCTTATACGGTTCCAACGAACCAACATTAAATTTTGAAACATCGGCCAATCAATCGTATCCTACGGCACTGGAAATACTATTCTATATTGGATTTCTTATTGCTTTTGCTGTCAAATCACCGATTATACCCTTACATACATGGTTACCCGATACCCACGGAGAAGCACATTACAGTACTTGTATGCTTCTAGCTGGAATTTTATTAAAAATGGGGGCGTATGGATTGATTCGGATCAATATGGAATTGTTATCCCACGCCCATTCTATATTTTCTCCCTGGTTGATGATAGTAGGCACAATGCAAATAATCTATGCAGCTTCAACATCTCTTGGTCAACGTAATTTAAAAAAAAGAATAGCCTATTCTTCCGTATCTCATATGGGTTTTATAATTTTAGGGATTGGCTCTATAAGTGATACGGGTCTCAATGGAGCCATTTTACAAATAATATCTCATGGATTTATTGGAGCCGCGCTTTTTTTCTTGGCAGGAACGAGTTATGATAGAATCCGTCTTGTTTATCTCGACGAAATGGGCGGAATGGCTATCAAAATTCCAAAAATATTTACAATGTTCAGTATCTTATCAATGGCTTCCCTTGCATTACCGGGCATGAGCGGTTTTTTTGCAGAATTGATAGTATTTTTTGGAATAATTACCAGTCAAAAATATCTTTTAATGTTCAAAATATTCATTATTTTTGGAATGGCGATTGGAATGATATTAACTCCTATTTATTCATTATCTATGTTGCGCCAATTGTTCTATGGATACAAACTCGTTAATGTTCCACCCTCTTATTTTTTTGATTCTGGACCTCGAGAGTTATTTGTTTCGATCGCCATCCTTTTACCGGTAATTGGTATTGGTATTTATCCGGATTTCGTTTTTTCATTATCAGTTGACAAGGTCGAAGCTATTATATCTAATTTTTTATAAGTAGTTTTTATTCAAAAAAAAATAAAAAAGTAATCCTATGCTGTGGTTTTTTTTTTAATTTAAAAGGTTCAGTGTACAATGACAAAAAAATAATTTTTCGTCTATTCTATTTCTATTAAGTGTAATAAGTTTGGCATTGATGAGAACCATTTGAATCAAGCAATGTATTGTTTCAAATGGTTCTCAATCCTTTTCATAAAGTTTCTTATATATACGCTGTCTTATCTTTTATTCATCAAAAATTTTCTTCAATTCAATTCGATGTTAATGTGAATGAACCATAACTATGTAATCCGATTCCTAATAGATTAACGCCAAAGTAGCATATCCAAATTATAAAAAAGCCCAGAGAAGCCACAATTGCAGAATTTATACCTTCCAATTTCTTACTTGTTCGAGTATGTAAATAAATTGCAAATATGGTCCAAGTAATAAATGCCCAAGTTTCTTTTGGGTCCCAATTCCAATAGGATCCCCACGCCTCATTAGCCCAAACCGCTCCTGAAAGAATACCTATGGTTAAAAAGATAAATCCTATACTAATAATACGATAACTCCAATGATCTAATTGTTGAATCAATTGAGACCTGTAATAATTACTAGAGGAAAGAAAGGAGGCGTTTTGTAAAACATTACTTTTTTCGTTAATATATTGGATCTTACCAAAATAAAAAGCTTCGTTTAGTAAATTTTTTCTTTTATCAAAAATATTTATGAGTTTTCGAAATGTAATGACTAGAAGAGCTACTGATAATAATGATCCACATAAAAGAGCTGCATAGCTCAGGACCATCATACTTACGTGCATCATTAACCACTGGGATTGGAGAGCAGGTACTAATATTGCAGATTGATGAATTTCGGTTAAAAGACCCGAAGTAGCAAAGCCTTGGGTAAAAATAGCACTTGGCGCAGTTATTGCACTAAAAAAATTATTATTATTTTTAAAATACGGAATAATATGAATAATGGAGAAATTCCAGGAAAGAAAGATTAATGATTCATATAAATCACTTAATGGCAAATGTTCCGAATAAATCCAACGAATAATTAATAATCCTGTTATACAGAAAAAAGTAATTATCATGCCCTTTTTGGACGAATCATACAATCCTACGATTTCATTGACTAATATGTTTATCAAATGAATTGTACTTACAATTGAAACGACCGAAAAAGATATATGAGTTAATATATGCTCTAAAGTCACAAATATCATCTATTTTTAACAAAAAATTCTTAACATAACAAAAGAGAGTTCTTCAATTATATGAAATGAAAACGGAGAATTCAATATGGGTCTTATTATATCTTTTTTATAAGATTCTGTGCCGCCACTCGGACTCGAACCGAGATGCTCTAGCACTGCTTCCTAAGAGCAGCGTGTCTACCGATTTCACCATAGCGGCTTCCTTCAAATCATAATAAACTATTTTGATTCAATCGTCGAGATTTAAGAAATTATTTTCATGTAATGTTTTTTAGAAAACATTCAAATTTAGGACTAAAAATGTATTTAAATAGGATTTTAACGTTCCAATAAAAAAATACTTATTCTCATTTTGTTTATTATTTAAAGTGTCTTATTTAACTTAAAAATTGAAAAATCACGTTTGTTGGTAATTTATGCTGGCCAAACTGTTCTAAAGAAACTAATTTTAATTAATGATCTTGAATAAACGAACTAAACTAAAAAGTTCTTTTTTTTTTTTTTGCTGTCTTTTATTTTATGATTTATATCAATCATACTTTATTTTGTTAATTTTGGTATAATTCTTTAGTCTTTCTATATGGATAGAAATTCTTGTAAAAAATTATAATTGAAATTTTATCTACCTTCATTTCAAAAAAATCGTACTTAATACTTTAAATAAATTTTAAATAAAGTAAATAGTTATAGTTTACTGTTAATTTAGTGATCTGATTCAATCAATTCGACCTTCGCCGTTTTTTTCAGGAATATATGAAGAGGAGTTGTAAAAAAGTCAGAATCATTAAGAATAGAAAATTGTATTTAATTTTTGTATTTTATTTTTTTATTATCTGACTCTTTTTAATATTCAAAAAAAATGGGTGAATTAGAAAAAATTAATTAAAAAAATTATGGAACATCATATATATCAATATTCATTTATCATACCCTTTGTTACACTTCCAATTACTATGTTAATAGGAATTGGTCTTCTACTTTTTCCGACGGCAACAAAAAATCTTCGGCGTATGTGGGCTTTTCCTAGTGTTTTATTATTAAGTATAGTTATGATTTTTTCTGTTGATTTGTCTATTCAGCAAATAAATAGCAGTTCTATTTATCTATATGTATGGTCATGGACTATTAATAATGATTTTTCTTTAGAGTTTGGCTGCTTAATCGATCCACTTACTTCTATTCTCTTAATATTAATTACTACCGTTGGAATTTTGGTTCTGATTTATAGTGACAATTATATGGCTCATGATCAAGGATATTTGAGATTTTTTGCTTATATGAGTTTTTTCAATACTTTAATGTTAGGATTAATTACTAGTTCGAATTTGATACAAATTTACATTTTTTGGGAATTAGTTGGAATGTGTTCTTATTTATTAATAGGTTTTTGGTTCACACGACCTCTTGCGGCCAATGCTTGTCAAAAAGCCTTTGTAACTAATCGTGTAGGGGATTTTGGTTTATTTTTAGGAATTTTAGGTCTTTATTGGACAACGGGTAGTTTCGAGTTTCGGGATTTGTTCGAAATATTCAATAACTTGATTTATAGTAATGAAGTTAATTTTGTATTTGTTACTTTATGTGCCTTTCTATTATTTGCCGGTGCAATTGCTAAATCTGCTCAATTCCCTCTTCATGTATGGTTACCAGATGCCATGGAAGGACCTACTCCTATTTCGGCTCTTATACATGCTGCCACTATGGTAGCGGCAGGAATTTTTCTCGTAGCCCGTCTTCTTCCTCTTTTTATAGTCATACCTTATATAATGAATATAATAGCTTTGATAGGTATAATAACAGTACTATTAGGAGCTACCTTAGCTCTTGCTCAAAAAGATATTAAGAGAGGTTTAGCCTATTCTACAATGTCTCAATTGGGTTATATGATGTTAGCCTTAGGTATGGGATCTTATCGGGCTGCTTTATTTCATTTGATTACTCATGCTTATTCAAAAGCATTATTGTTTTTAGGATCTGGATCAATTATTCATTCAATGGAAGCTATTGTTGGATATTCTCCCACTAAAAGTCAGAATCTCTTTCTTATGGGCGGCTTAACAAAATACGTACCAATTACAAAAACTTCTTTTTTATTAGGTACGCTTTCCCTTTGTGGTATTCCACCTCTTGCTTGCTTTTGGTCCAAAGATGAAATTCTTAGTGATAGTTGGTTGTATTCACCTATTTTTGCAATAATAGCTTGTTTCACAGCAGGCTTAACCGCATTTTATATGTTTCGAATCTATTTACTTACCTTTGAAGGACATTTAAATGTTCATTTTCAAAATTACAGTAGCAAAAAAAGTAGCTTGGGATATTCAATATCTTTATGGGGCAAAGAAGAATTTAAAATAATAAAAGAAACAAATCATTTATTATCTTTCTTAACAATAAAAAATAAGAAAGAGTCTTCTTTTTTTTGGAAGAAGGCATATCGATTTGATAATAATGTAAGAACCATGCCACAGCCCTTTATTACTATTAACTCTTTCGTTACTAAGAATATTTTTTCTTATCCTCATGAATCAGATAATACTATCCTTTTCTCTATGCTTGTATTGGTTCTATTTACTTTTTTTGTTGGAGCTGTGGGAATTCCTTTCAATGAAGAAGGAATTGATCTATTATCAAAATTGTTAACTCCCTCTATAAACCTATTACACCAAAATTTAAATAATTTTGTGGATTTGTATGAGTTTGTAACAAATGCAATGTTTTCGGTTAGTATAGCCCTTTTGGGAATATTTCTAGCCTCTTTGTTATATAAACCTGTTTATTCCTCTTTACAAAATTTGAACTTTCTTAATTCATTTTATCAAAAAGGTTTTAATAAAATTTTTTTTGAAAAGATAATAAATGGAATATATAATTGGTCATATAATCGCGCTTACATAGATGTTTTGTATGCAAGCCTTTTTACTAAGGGTGTAAGAGGATTAGCTGAACGAATTCA